GTGACAGTAGTAATGTTGATCATTTAGTCGGCGTTAGGGACATTCGGAATTTAAACGTGGATGACACTTTTTTAGTTTTAGGTAGGGATAATAAAAAAGACGGTTATTCCATATATTTTGATATTGAAAATCAAGTTTTTGGGATTGACAATAATCATTCTTTTTTGAGTGAATTAGAAAAAGAATTTTCTAGTTATTGGAATTCTAGTTATTTAAATAAGGGGTCTAGGAGTGACGATTCCCACTATGATTATTCTATGGATGATACTAAATATAGTTGGAATAATTACATCAATAGTTGCATTGACAGTTATCTTCGTTCTCAAATCGGGATTGCTAGTTCTATTTTAAGTGGTAGTGAAAATTACAGCGAAAGTTACATTTCTACTTACATTTTGGGTGAAAGTAGAAATAGTAGTGAAACCGGGAATTCCAGGCTAAGAACTAGCACGAACGGCAGCGATTTCGCTCTAAGAGAAAATTCTAATGATCTCGGCGTAACTCAAAAATACAAGCATTTGTGGGTTCAATGTGAAATTTGTTATGGATTAAATTATAAGAAATTTTTTAAATCAAAAATGAATATTTGTGAACAATGTGGATATCATTTGAAAATGAGTAGTTCAGATAGAATTGAACTTTCGATTGATCCAGGCACTTGGGATCCTATGGATGAGGAGATGTTCTCTCTGGATCCCATTGACTTTCATTCAGAGGAGGAACCTTATAAAGATCGTATTGATTCTTATCAAAAAAAGACAGGATTAACCGAGGCCATTCAAACCGGCATAGGTCAACTAAACGGCATTCCCGTAGCAATTGGGGTTATGGATTTTCAGTTTATGGGGGGTAGTATGGGATCGGTAGTAGGCGAGAAAATTACTCGTTTAATCGAGTATGCTACCAATCAATTTTTACCTCTTATTCTAGTGTGTGCTTCCGGAGGAGCACGCATGCAAGAAGGAAGTTTGAGCTTGATGCAAATGGCTAAAATTTCTTCCGCTTTATATGATTATCAATCGAATAAAAAGTTAGTTTATGTATCAATCCTTACATCTCCTACGACTGGTGGGGTGACAGCTAGTTTTGGTATGTTGGGGGATATCATTATTGCTGAACCCAACGCCTACATTGCATTTGCAGGTAAAAGAGTAATTGAACAAACATTGAATAAGACAGTACCTGAAGGTTCACAAGCGGCTGAATTTTTATTCCATAAGGGCTTATTCGATCCAATCGTACCACGTAATCTGTTAAAGGGCGTTCTGAGTGAGTTATTTCAGCTCCACGCTTTCTTTCCTTTGAATCATAACTTAAGTAGAACCTTAACTTAAGTTAATAGTTAATTAAATTGAATTCCTTAAATTATTTTCTTTCTGGCGAATAACTATTTAGAATAAGTATTTATTTATGGGAATCAAAGGAAAAATCCGAAGAATGGATTTTTTTTGGTGACATAAGAGGAAATTATGGAAAGAATCATACAGATAATTTTTTTTTTTACCGATATCCCTGATATCCCTGATATCCCTGATTCCTAATTAGGAAACCTCTATGAACAAGATAAAAGAGCGAATTCTTTTTCCGCGAAATTCAATTGGGCAGGGTAGTAAATTAAATAATAAATAAAACGAATTTCATGTTCTTTTCTTCCTATGTTCTTTTCTTCCTTTCGTATTATATTATAACTATAAACTATAACGAATTTTGGAATAATTTATAAGGGGAAGAAACTCTTTATTAAATTCAAATTATAAGACAAGAAAAAGATAATAGAAGAATAACAAACAAGTGGATTATCATACATGTATTTCATGTAGAAAAATGAATAAGTCCATTTAGTTAGTTCTATATTCCTTGCACTTTCTTATATATACTCACTTAGATATACTTAGTATAATTATATAGGAATTCTAATAATTTTAAGAGATCCTTCTATTTAAGATATCTTTCTAACAATATAATATAGCGATAATAGGTAAAAAGATTAATATAACAATAAATAAATAACAGGTACAAATATTAAATCGAGGTGCCCATTCTATGACAATTCTCAACAACTTACCCTCTATTTTTGTGCCTTTAGTGGGCTTAGTATTTCCGGCAATTGCAATGGCTTCTTTATCTCTTCATGTTCAAAAAAACAAGATTTTTTAGATCTGATGGGGGCAAATTTCATCTATTTTTTTTTCAAGACTTAGACTTGGATCATAACACAGATATCTATTCAGTATAATATGGTATAACTTGTGGCTTCTTTCAAACAGAAAAGAAAGGGCAGGCGTAAACGTAAATATGATATATGAGTAAACGAGCTATTTGTTGAAAATAAGTCGCGATTGGGGCGGATGCCTGAAATAAATGCAAAGCCCATGTCATGTAGCTATATATGTGTAGTATGTGTAGATAGGGGATCATATGAGGGGGCTCCTATTATTTTACTTTTAGATCTAACGAATTGCTTCGAAAGATTCACATCAGAATAGTGCAAGTTGATGAAAGTTCCTTCGGAAACAAAAAAACGTAAAGTAAAATTCATTTTGGCCGGTCTCCCACTTCCAATAAAATGCAACTAGATCTAGTATGAGTTGGCGATCAGAACATATATGGATAGAACTTATAGCGGGGTCTCGAAAAATAAGTAATTTCTGCTGGGCCATTATACTTTTTTTAGGTTCATTGGGGTTTTTATTGATTGGAATTTCCAGTTATCTTGACAGAAATTTGATATCTTTATTCCCGTCTCAGCAAATCATTTTTTTTCCACAAGGGATCGTGATGTCTTTCTATGGGCTCGCCGGTCTGTTTATTAGCTCTTATTTGTGGTGCACAATTTCGTGGAATGTAGGTAGTGGTTATGATCGATTCGATAGAAAAGAAGGAATAGTGTGTATTTTTCGTTGGGGATTTCCAGGAAAAAATCGTCGCATCTTACTACGACTCTTTATGAAAGATATTCAGTCTATCAGAATAGAAGTTAAAGAGGGTTTTAATGCTCGGCGTGTCCTTTATATGGAAATCAGAGGCCAGGGGGCCATTCCTTTGACTCGTACTGATGAGAATTTGACTCCACGAGAAATTGAGCAAAAAGCAGCGGAATTGGCCTATTTTTTGCGTGTACCAATTGAAGTATTTTGAAATAAACCGAAGCACTTTTCTTAGCAGGAGGTAAAAAACCAAAAAATCCTCTTTTTTTTTTTTTCTATAACATAACTTAACTTCAATTTATTCATAATACTGATGAACCAAAGAAGACGTATATTATATATACGGAATATATACGGAAAACGGAAAAATTCGAAAACGGAACTTTTTTTTGTCCGCAAACTTTTTTTTATGCGTATGTAAATTCACAAAATTCAAGGACTAACCACTGACTCACAAATAAAAAAGAGGGAATAGATTCGCGGGTTCGAAGCTTTCTATTCTAAATTCTAATATCTAATATTAGAATAGAACTTATGCTTGATAGAAATATTAGATCGTATAGAGTTGACGAATGAAGCGGATTCATTAAAAATTCACAGACGAAAAAATGGAAAAAAAAGCATTCATTCCCCTTCTATATCTTACGTCTATAGTATTTTTGCCCTGGTGGGTCTCTTTTTCATTTAATAAAAGTCTGGGATCTTGGATTATTAATTGGTGGAATACTAGTAAATCCGAAACTTTTTTAAATGATATTCAAGAAAAGAGTATTCTAGAAAAATTAATAGAATTTGAGGAACTCTTCCTGTTGGACGAAATGATAAAGGAATACCCCGAAACACATCTACAAAAGTTTCGTATCGGAATCCACAAAGAAACGATCCAATTGATCAAGATGCACAACGCAGATCGTATAGATACGATTTTGCACTTCTCGACAAATATAATCTGTTTCATTATTCTAAGTGGTTATTCTTTTTTAGTTAATGAAGAACTTTTTATTCTTAATTCTTGGGTTCAAGAATTCATATATAACTTAAGCGACACGATAAAAGCCCTTTCTATTCTTTTATTAACCGACTTATGTATAGGATTCCATTCACCCCACGGTTGGGAACTAATGATTAGCTCTTTCTACAAGGATTTTGGATTTGCTCATAATGATCAAATTATATCTGGACTTGTTTCCACCTTTCCAGTAATTTTCGATACAATTTTTAAATATTGGATCTTCCGTTATTTAAATCGTGTATCTCCGTCACTTGTAGTGATTTATCATTCAATGAATGACTGAAAAATGATCCACCGATCCAATTAGAATTTTGTTATTTTGTCCATAAGTAAAATAAAATATTCAAAATCTTACTTTTTTTTTTATACACTTATTTTTTCTATACATCCAAGAGATTCGGATTCCTCCTATATTTTAGTATTTTAGTAAAAATTTTTCAGTAACTAGCAGCATCGTGGATAGGGAACTATCCTAGCGACCTACCTAATTTTATTGTAGAAATTTTCTGGATCAACGACTGGACCATGCAAACTAGAAAGACCCTCTCTTGGATAAAGGAAGAGATTACTCGCTCCATTTCCGTATCGCTCATGATATATATAATAACTGGGGCATACATTTCAAATGCATATCCCATTTTTGCACAGCAGGGTTATGAAAATCCGCGCGAAGCAACTGGTCGTATTGTATGCGCGAATTGTCATTTAGCTAATAAGCCCGTGGGTATTGAGGTTCCACAAGCGGTACTTCCTGATACTGTATTTGAAGCAGTTGTTCGAATTCCTTATGATATGCAACTAAAACAAGTTCTTGCTAATGGTAAAAAGGGAGCTTTGAATGTGGGGGCTGTTCTTATTTTACCTGAGGGGTTTGAATTAGCCCCTCCTGATCGTATTTCGCCAGAGATGAAAGAAAAGATAGGTAATCTCTCTTTTCAGAGTTATCGCCCCGCTAAAAAAAATATTCTTGTGATAGGTCCCGTTCCTGGTCAAAAATATAGTGAAATCACCTTTCCTATTCTTTCTCCGGACCCTGCTGCTAAGAAGGATGCTCACTTCTT